ATGCTTAACAGGGATCATCGTACATCGTGAATAACCAAATTCCAATTGAAATGAAATCTTTAGGAGTAATCAATGAAACGACATCAATTCAAATCCTGGATATTCGAATTGAGAGAGATATTGAGAGAGATCAAGAATTCTCACTATTTCTTAGATTCATGGATCAAATTCGATTCAGTGGGATCTTTCACTCACATTTTTTTCCACCAAGAACGTTTTATGAAACTCTTTGACCCCCGAATTTGGAGTATCCTACTTTCACGTGATTCACAGGGTGCAACAAGCAATCGATATTTCACGATCAAAGGTGTAGTACTGCTTGTAGTAGTGGTCCTTATATCTCGTATTAACAATCGAAAGATGGTCGAAAGAAAAAATCTCTATTTGATGGGGCTTCTTCCTATACCTATGAATTCCATTGGACCCAGAAAGGAGACATTGGAAGAATCTTTTTGGTCTTCCAATAGAAATAGGTTGATTGTTTCGCTCCTGTATCTTCCAAAAGGGAAAAAGATTTCTGAGAGTTGTTTCATGGATCCGCAAGAGAGTACTTGGGTTCTCCCAATAAAGAAAAAGCGTATCATGCCTGAATCTAACCGGGGTTCGCGGTGGTGGAGGAACCGGATCGGAAAAAAGAGGGATTCTAGTTGTCAGATATCTAATGAAACCGTAGCTGGAATTGAGATCTCATTCAAAGAGAAAGATAGCAAATATCTGGAGTTTCTTTTTTTATCCTATACGGATGATCCGATCCGCAAGGACCATGATTGGGAATTGTTTGATCGTCTTTCTCCGAGGAAGAAACGAAACATAATCAACTTGAATTCGGGACAGCTATTCGAAATCTTAGGGAAAGACTTGATTTGTTATCTCATGTCTGCTTTTCGTGAAAAAAGACCAATTCAGGGGGAGAGTTTCTTCAAACAACAAGGAGCTGGGGCAACTATGCAATCCAATGATATTGAGCATGTTTCCCATCTCTTCTCGAGAAACAAGTGGGGTATTTCTTTGCAAAATTGTGCTCAATTTCATATGTGGCAATTCCGCCAAGATCTCTTCGTTAGTTGGGGGAAGAATCAGCACGAATCGGATTTTTTGAGGAACGTCTCGAGAGAGAATTGGATTTGGTTAGACAATGTGTGGTTGGTAAACAAGGATCGGTTTTTTAGCAAGGTACGGAATGTATTGTCAAATATTCAATATGATTCCACAAGATCTATTTTCGTTCAAGTAACGGATTCTAGCCAATGGAAAGGATCTTCTTCTGATCAATCCAGAGATCATTTCGATTCCGTTAGAAATGAGAATTCAGAATATCACACATTGATCGATCAAACAGAGATTCAGCAACTAAAAGAGAGATCGATTCTTTGGGATCCTTCCTTTCTTCAAACGGAACGAACAGAGATAGAATCAGATCGATTCCCGAAATGCCTTTTTGGATCTTCCTCCATGTCCTGGCTATTCACGGAACCTGAGAAGCGGATGAATAATCATCTGCTTCCGGAAGAAATCGAAGAATTTCTTGGGAATCCTACAAGATCAATTCGTTCTTTTTTCTCTGACAGATGGTCAGAACTTCATCTGGGTTCGAATCCTACTGAGAGGTCCACTAGAGATCAGAAATTGTTGAAGAAAAAACAAGATGTTTCTTTTGTCCCTTCCAGGCGAGCGGAAAATAAAGAAATGGTTGATATATTCAAGATAATTACGTATTTACAAGATACCGTCTCAATTCATCCTTCGGAACCAGATCCGGGATGTGATATGGTTCCGAAGGATGAACCGGATATGGACAGTTCCAATAAGATTTCATTCTTGAACAAAAATCCATTTTTTGATTTCTTTCATCTATCCCATGACCGGAACAAAGGGGGATACGCGTTACGCCACGATTTTTTTGAATCAGAAGAGAGATTCCCAGAAATGGCGGATCTATTCACTCTATCAATAACCGAGCCGGATCTGGTGTATCATAGGGGATTTGCCTTTTCTATTGATTCCTACGGGTTGGATCAAAAAAAATTCTTGAATGAGGTATTCAACTCCAGAGATGAATCGAAAAAGAAATCTTTATTGGTTCTACCTCCTCTTTTTTATGAGGAGAATGAATCTTTTTCTCGAAGGATCAGAAAAAAATCGGTCCGGATCTACTGCGGGAATGATTTGGAAGATCCCAAACTAAAAACAGCGGTATTTGCTAGCAACAACATAATGGAGGCAGTCAATCAATATAGATTGATCCGAAATCTGATTCAAATCCAATATAGCACCTATGGGTACATAAGAAATGTATCGAATCGATTCTTTTTAATGAATAGATCCGATCGCAACTTCGAATATGGAATTCAAAGGGATCAAATAGGAAATGATACTCTGAATCATATAACTATAATGAAATATACGATCAACCAACATTTATCGAATTTGAAAAAGAGTCAGAAGAAATGGTTTGATCCTCTTATTTCTCGAACTGAGAGATCCATGAATCGGGATCCTG